ATATCATATCTTTCGTGACATAGAAATAGAAAATATATATATATATATGGAAATAAACTGCGTCCAATAGGATTTGAACCTATACCAAAGGTTTAGAAGACCTCTGTCCTATCCATTAGACAATGGACGCTTTTCACTCCAATTTTCATATTTCTTGTTCGGAAAAATAGTTGAAAGAATTCCAAGAATTTAGTATTCAAGTCAATGATGCATTACATTAATTCGATTCATTCAATTTTTTTATTTAATATTTTAATAATATTAATATTTCATTTTTAGAATATTAAAGATTATAACGATAAAGTAAAAGCGGGTAGCGGGAATCGAACCCGCATCGTTAGCTTGGAAGGCTAGGGGTTATAGTCGACGTTGATTCATCATTTTTAACGTCTCTAATTCAAAACTGAACGTGAAACTTTGGTTTCATTCAGCTCCTTTATGGAAGATGGATAAATTCACAGATTCAGACATGAACGAAATAAAAAAATCCGACCCATAACGTCTATGTCAGCTTTTATGTTTAAATCTATTCAGAACAACCCGCTTTCTAGACGATCCCTATAGAAAGGAGGGGGTTTATATTCTAACAATCTTTCTAGTTACTTCGTTCTCTACTTCTATTTGAAAGAATCCTTAGGAAAAGTATTTTGTTTCCACCGAGCTAAAACAATTTATCGATGTCTTTAGTAAACCAAAGACATTGTTTAATAGCTGTTTTGCTTCAATTCCCCCTATAGAAATGAAAAATTGAAGATTTAGTTACGATTAGAAATACACTTTTTATCTTTATCCATGGGTCCTTTACTCATACTCATTCAATTGGAAGTATTTATCCAATAAAAAAAAATTATGTTTCGTAATCTCATAATCCAATTTTTCAATTTAAAATTGATTCTTGGATACAAATCACGAGAATGTATATTCTTCCTCGAATTTTTCATTGAGAGGTAAAGGATTCAATCCTTTTAAGAACTAAAGTTTTTGTTCGGAATGAATATTAATCAAACCGAAAGACCCTTTAACTATATAAGGGGTTATAGAACGAATCACACTTTTACCACTAAACTATACCCGCTACAATCCGATTATTGTATATAAATGGACCTTTTGTCGACCCTAATCAAAACTAAAACAAAAGATCAGAAAAGAATCATGAAAACTAGAGCGTTTACCTTTTGTATCAGAGGACCTAATGAGATTAGGAAAAGGGGATTCATTTCACTTTAATAACAAAATAACTAAATAACAAGTGCTTTTTTGCCCGAGGTTTTGTCTCGAACTTAAGCCATAACACAAAAATGGGTTGTGGCAAGAAACGAGAGTTCCCTTTTTCTTATTTAAACCGGAATAAAAGGACTAACTAAGAAAGAAATGGCACTTTGATTCGATACCATTTGATTATATATCATAAAAATTGAAAAGGTTCTTTTTGTTTATCGCAATAACAAGCAATTTTTTTTTTCTTTATTTATTTCTTTTTTTCAAATTTAATAAATCTTTTGATTTATGATTTGTTGGAACAAAAGGGCGGGCCCGGCTAAGTACTGACCAGGCCGGGCCGTGGAACTAAAAAGCCCCTTCGGACGAAATCACGAAATCAAAAAATAAGAGTATATACTATGACGGGCGTTTTCAAGCCTTATTTTTTATAATGTAACATAGTATTATCCTTTTTCAATTGAGAGGAGAGATGGCTGAGTGGACTAAAGCGTCGGATTGCTAATCCGTTGTACGAGTTTTTCGTACCGAGGGTTCGAATCCCTCTCTTTCCGTTTTCATTGATGACTTGGCATTTTCTTTCGAATTTATCGCGAGCTCTTTTTTATTATATTATTTTTATTATTATTATATAGTTAAAGAAGTGGAATAGATAAAATCTTACTAATAACAGTTTAAAATCAAGCAAAGAAAACCTTATCTTTTATTCTTCACGTCCAGGATTACGTCCTGGATCATTAGACAGGAATCCGAAGATAAAGAGAGAAACAAAGAATATCACTACCGTGTAAACAAATAGTTTGAGAGTAAGCATTACACAATCTCCAAGATTTTTTTTTAGGAAAAAAGAGAATAGATTCTCCACTTTTATACCACATACCCTACCCTTTTTTATTTTGACACCAAGAAATAAAGTGGGGTGATCCGGATTTGTCGCGGTTGTACAAGAATTTCAATATTTGAATTGAGAGTGTAAGACGTATCTGATCTTATCAATTCCACGAATTTTTTTCGAATAAATCATGAATTTGTCTGGGACTTTATTAAAAATATCATCGAAAACTTACAGCAGCTTGCCAAACAAAGGCTAAGAGAAAAAAGAACAGGGGTATTACTGGCATAACATCTACAATTGGATTCAAAAAAGCGTAGGCTTCGGGCAATTTGGCGACGAAAAAACTACTGGAATAAAGAGCAGAATTAAGGTAGATACAGATCAAACTTAAAATATTAAGCATAACAAACATTTTGTTTTTGGGGATAATTGTATTTATTTTGATTGAGTTATTAATAAATTGAATCGAGTTTTTTATTATTATATTTTATTATTATAAATAGGGTATTATTGATAGACGAAAAAAAAAATGAATAAAAATAAATAAGATAGACCAAAAAACTTTCTTTGATTTGAACTCACCCAATCAAAAATCCTTCTATATCTCAAATCAAAAGAGAATAGAATAAATCATACTTTCGTACAATATCTTAATTGAATTATATGTAATGATCAATAAATTCAGTTTAATTCTATGTCTACATGTATAGTCTACATGTATAAAAATTCTAGTAATCCATTTTAGAAATAATAGATATTTAGACTGGAGTTGACGAATAACCCGTACCAATATTAGTGTTTATTAGTGTCGAATAGAAATAAATGGGGCGTGGCCAAGTGGTAAGGCAACGGGTTTTGGTCCCGCTACTCGGAGGTTCGAATCCTTCCGTCCCAGAGCATACCCCGTCTATATATATTATTATATAATGTGATCATTATATTAACATTCTATTAATATAATATATTTGTAATTTTTTTTTTGATATATATAAAATATATCATAATAAAATATATATAAAAGATTGCCTTTTCGAACAGCCTTCTGTATTAAGAGTAGAATATTGGTATAGAATGTGATTATTATTTTTTTTTTTTCATAATCCGCGGAATCATATCTTTTTCACAAATTTAATTGAGTTCAAATAACACGCAAACGATTTTACAGTATAAATCAGTATAAATATGAAAAAATAACAACATAAAATTTCTCCCTTACATCAGTGTTTTTTTATCTATCTTTTTTTAATCACAGATGGTTTAATCCAATATGAATTTCTCTCTCTCTTACTGATGATAAAAAACGAAAGGTCCTTGCTGTAAAACTTTATGTTATGCAAAATGCAAATAATTATATCGGATAGGAGATTTTTCAATCAATTCAATCTTTGTAACGAACTCCTATGAGTTCTTGGTACTTGAAGAAGTGTGAAATTGTTGAATTTATGCTACCACTATTATGTTACTTGAAGATACAGATTCAAAATAACTTGTTTCTTCGTATTATATTTATTTATTCGTGTTATATTAGTTAGAATTTAGTTAACTAATTTGATTTTTACAATAATCGAAAAATATTCTCAAATTTAGAATAATATAAATAAGAAAATAGAAATTAAAAAAAAAAAAAAAAATTCTTTTTATAGAATTTCCAATATTAAATTCTATTAATCTCTATCCGAACTAATGATTATTCATGATTCCATAATTGAATCAATTACATATGGGTTCCAAACTGAAGGAATGTTATGGTAAAACTTCGTTTAAAACGATGTGGTAGAAAGCAACGTGCGACTTGAAGGACATGATCCGCTGTGGAGTCTTACATCCACCATTTTTTTATATATTATATAGGAATGAAAGTGCTCTTGGCTCGACATCATTTGTTCTGTTCCGCTGTAACTCTCTTTTTTTGGGGGGTATGATATAATATAATATAGTATAGGATGGAGCTCGAGTAGAAAGTATTGATTTATTTTTCAGGGGCAAGAATCTAGGGTTAGTATCAATCAATAAATTGGAACAGCTTCGTAAGTATATTTTCGATACATAAACTTAAAGGGTCCTATTCGAGAAACTTTCCAATTCAAAAGGAAAGTTTGTTGAAATTGGTAAAACTCTTTCGATCAAATCAAAAGGAAAGTGTATTACGCAGGAATCAAACATTCGTATGATTCTTTGACAGAAAGAAATCACAAAAAATGGTATGTTGCTGCCGTTTTGAAAGGATTTAAAGATCACCGAAGTAATGTCTAAACCCAATGATTCAAGGCAAAGATCCTGGAACAAGGAAATACCATTTTCAATTGTCTTAACAACTAGATCAGAAAAGAATCAAAATGGATTCTAAAGAAGACAGACAATTAAAGGGTTAGAGACCGCTCAATAGATGAAATATCTAAAAGGTTTCTCTTTTGAGTTATTTCAGAGTTATCCAACTTGAGTTATGAGGGTGCAAATACGACTAATTTTCTTTTTTGTTGGGTAAGAATAAGAAAAAATTACTAAAATCAATAGTCTAATTAATTTGATGATTTTATTTTATGGATATATATTTGATATTGTAATTCTATACATAGACATAATTTCGAATTTTCTCGAGCCGTACGAGGGGAAAACTTCTTATACGTTTCTAGGGGGGGTATTCTTCATCTATCCCAATGAGCCATTTATCGAATCGTTGCAATTGATGTTCGATCCCGACGAGAGGGAAGAGATCTTCGTAAAGTGGGTTTTTATGATCCGATAAAGAATCAAATCTATTTAAATGTTCCTGCTATTCTATACTTCCTTGAAAAAGGCGCTCAACCTACAGGAACTGTTCATGATATTTCAAAAAAGGCGGGGGTTTTTACGGAACTTCGCCTTAACCAACAAACAAAATTCAATTAATAAAATAAATATAGAAAAAAAGATCAAGTGAATAAATAAGAAATGACGTAGAAGTAATGGGGTCTATAGACATAAAAATTTGACATTACCCCTGTTTTCGTTGGAACTCTATGAACAAAAAAAAAAAACAAAGGACTAAATCTGCTTATTTTAGTTATTGAATAAACCTCATTTTTTTTTTCTACTTCTCCTCCGTCTTCCTTAATTTAGTCTTCCACCTATATTATATAGTGCCAATCCAACACAAGTCCTTCGTTTTTTTTTTATATTTCAATTTAAATAATTTGAATTTGATTCATTTTAATTGATTGAAATCGGAATTGTTAGTTCGATTTAGGATTTGTTTTCTCTTTTGTATACGTATGCTTTTCTCAATATTCATATTGACAACAGTGTATCAAATAAATATAATCCGATCGTGGATAAATGGATCTATTTATCCCTGTTCCATAGATTTTATTTCATTCAAATAATAGGCTCTTATATTTTCTGTCATACAAGAAGTCTTTTTTGATTAAGATTTTAATCAATTAAACTCGATATATACTAATTAATGGATAATATAAGAGAAGAGAGACAAGAGGCGGTCTATAAATATTTGAAAATCTTTGATTTTATCCTTATTTTATCTTTTATTTGAGAATTTTTTGTATTTTCGTCGGATTTGTTCATTTTTATTATGTTCAGTTAGAGTTTTTTTTTTCATTTTTTTTTTTTAATGGTTTGATTGTGTTGTACCATTCAATTTCGTTATTTATTGGGATTCTGATTGTATCTACACATTCTAATTTGTTTATTTGGGTTGCTAACTCAACGGTAGAGTACTCGGCTTTTAAGTGCGGCTAGCATCTTTTACACATTTGTATGAAGCAACAGATTCGTCCATACCATCGGTAGAGTTTGTAAGACCACGACTGATCCTGAAAGGAATGAATGGAAAAAGCAGCATGTCGTAGGATAATTCTGAGAATATTTCATTCTTACTGAATAGGTCCAAAATCTTATTTCAATTGTTTAAATTCAATTAAAAAAAAAGAATTTTTTGGGGGGGTCGAATGAATAAATGGGTAGAGCCTTACTAGAGGTTCCAATTCTAGGGAAATAAAAAGTAACGAGCTTCTGTTCTTCATTTTTGAATGATTACCCCATCTAATTAGACGTTAAAAATATATTAGTGCTTGATGCGGGAAAAGCTTTTCCGATGAGTGGATTAGAAATTTCTTATGAATCCTAACTATTAGCTATTCCCCTTTATGGGGTAGAGATAAATGTGTAGAAGAAGGCAGTATATTGATAAAGATATTTTTTTTTTCAAAATCAAAAGAGCGATTGGATTGATAAAATAAAGGGCTTCTAACTATCTTGTTATCCTATAAATGAACATAAATCTATTATATGGAAAGGGGGGTTTGGAGAGTCCGTTGATGAGTTTGACTTGTTTCCGAGGTATCTAATTTTTTCTTACTATAATATAAATACCTTGTTTTGACTGTATCGTACTATGTATCATTTGATAACCCAATAAATCACCTATTTCTTTTCTGATTCAAATTGAATTTTAAATGGAAGAATTTCAAGGATATTTAGAATTATATAGATCTCAGCAACATGACTTCCTATACCCACTTATCTTTCGGGAGTATATTTATGCACTTGCTCATGATCGTGGTTTAAATAGATCCGTTTTGTTGGATAATGTAGGTTATGACAAGAAATCTAGTTTACTAATTATAAAACGTTTAATTAGTCGAATGTATCAACAGAATCATTTTATTATTTCCCTTAATGATTCGAATCAAAATAAATTTTTTGGGTACAACAAAAATTTGTATTCTCAAATGATATCGGAGGGATTTGCAGTCATTGTGGAAATTCCGTTTTCCCTACGATTAGTATCTTCCTTAGAGGAGACAGAAACCGTAAAATCTTATAATTTACGATCAATTCATTCAATATTTCCTTTTTTCGAGGACAAATTTCCACATTTAAATTATGCATCAGATGTACTAATACCCTACCCCATTCATCTGGAAATCTTGGTTCAAACCCTTCGCTACTGCGTGAAAGATCCCTCTTCTTTGCATTTATTACGGCTCTTTCTTCACGAGTATTATAATTGGAATACTCTTATTACTCCAAAAAAATCCATTTTTGCAAAAAGTAATCAAAGATTATTCTTGCTCCTATATAATTCTTATGTATGTGAATACGAATCCATTTTACTTTTTCTCCGTAACCAATCTAATCATTTACGATTAACCTCTTCTGGGATTCTTTTTGAGCGAATACGTTTTTATGAAAAAATAAAATATCCTGTCGAAGAAGTCTTTGCTAACGATTTTCCGGCCACCTTATGGTTCTTCAAGGATCCTTTTATACAGTATGTTAGATATCAAGGAAAATCGATTCTGGCATCAAAAGATACTCCTCTTCTGATGAATAAGTGGAAATATTATCTTGTCCATTTTTGGCAATGTCATTTTTATGTATGGTCTCAACCAGGAAGAATCCATATAAACCAATTATCCAAGCATTCTTTTGATTTTTTGGGTTATCTT